AAATAAATATTTAAATATAAAGTAAACATAGATGCTTATCGTTTATTAATGAGAGGTGAACCTTATAATTATGAAGAAAAAGAACAGAAGGCCAAACCAATATACAGAAGTAGCCGCTTCAGGACAACATATACGTATTTCTGCTCACAAAGCCAGAAGAGTAATTGATCAAATTCGTGGGCGTTCCTATGAAGAAACACTTATGATACTAGAACTCATGCCTTATCGAGCATGTTATGCCATTTTAAAATTAGTTTATTCTGCAGCAGCAAATGCTAATCACAATAAAGGTTTTAACGAAACAAGTTTAATCATTAGTAAAGCTGAAGTTAACGAGGGCATGACTGTGAAAAAATTAAAACCCCGAGCTCGAGGGCGGAGTTATCCGATAAGAAGATCCACATGTCATATAACTATTGTATTGAAAGATATCTCTGTAGATGAACAACTCGAAATAGATAAAAGGAAAGGCTATAAATTGGAGCTGAAGAATCTTTAAAATATTCTATAATTATAAAATTCGAAAAACTAGAAATACGCTATATTATGTTATGCTTAAAAAAAAAAATCGCATGGATAAAAAAACACACGGATATGACATTTCACAATATATATAGTAGTGGGGGACTATGGGACAAAAAATAAATCCACTTGGTTTCAGACTTGGTGCAACCCAAGACCATCATTCTCTTTGGTTTGCACAACCAAAAAATTACTCGGAGGATCTACAAGAAGATCAAAAAATAAGAGATTGTATCAAAAATTATGTACAAAAAAATATGAAAATATCCTCTAATGTTGAGGGAATTGCACGTATAGAGATTCAAAAAAGAATTGATTTAATTCAGGTCATAATCTATATGGGATTCCCAAAATTATTAATAGAAGATAGAAATCGAAAAATTGAAGAATTACAATTAAATGTACAAAAAGAACTCAATTGTGTAAACCGAAAACTCAACATTGCGATTACAAGAATTGCAAACCCTTATGGGCACCCCAACATTCTTGCAGAATTTATAGCCGGACAATTAAAGAATAGAGTTTCGTTTCGCAAAGCAATGAAAAAAGCTATTGAATTAACTGAACAGGCAGGTACAAAAGGAATTCAAGTACAAATTGCGGGGCGTATTGACGGAAAAGAAATTGCACGTGTCGAATGGATCAGAGAAGGGAGGGTTCCTCTACAAACCATTCGAGCCAAAATAGATTATTGTTCCTACCCAGTTCGGACTATTTACGGGGTATTAGGTATAAAAATTTGGATATTTGTAGACGAAGAATAATAAGCATTTACCTGACTGGTATTTAGTTTTATATTTAGTGATAAAAAAAGGTGAACAATTCTATAAGGTTGAATAAAAATTCGATTAATCATTTGAGAAAATTGCTATGCTTAGTGTGTGACTCGTCGGTGTTTTTAGGATTAGGATTAAACAACCCGCAGTACGAACTAATAACTAAAGAACTAATAAACAACTCATCACTTCACATTATCTGGATATAAAAAAAGAGCCAGTCAAAATATGATATGAATATAAGATATATAAGTCATAACATTGTAGCAACTGCATTTTTTTTGCAAAAAAAAACCAATCTGATTCTTAGTTATAAAGCAAGAAAAGTATATGGATAAATGGAAAGATGAGAGAAAGATAGAAAAAGAAAGACTATCAATGATATATGATTCCAATATGTAAGGTCTATGAGTCATCTCATAAAAGGGAATGTAATAAAGCATCAATACTGAATTGATCCATAATTAGACAAATACGTGGATATGTATAGAACAAAAAATAAAGAGCCCCGAGCCAATAAAGACTGAGAAAGTTGACTCAAAAAAGAAACAAATTAAATTCATTTTTAATTAAGGGCTCCGTTGTAGAATTCAGACCTAACCATTATTCGAGAAGTGGTGGGAACGACAGAACCTGTGAATACATAAGATTCTAGTGAAAACGAATCCTAATGATTCATTAAGTAGGATGGCGGAACGAACCAGAAACAAAATAAGTTTTTTTTTTTTTGAAAAGTCATGTCATAGACTAATCTTACAACTGAATGTTAAAAGAGTAAATATTCGCCCGCGAATTTCGAATTTCTTTTTATATAAATTTGAGTAAATTCGATATGATAATAAAAAGTAAAACAAAATAAAAATTCGTTTATAACGTTATACCTAAACGACATTATCTATAACTATAAATAGAATACGTGTTTAATTATATATTTATATAGCAAGTATATATCAAAAGAGAAAAAAGTTCTATTAAATCAAATTTTAAAGAATCCCCCGATTCCGTATATGATTCACCATGTATATTATTTTTTAATCATTTAATTCGCGAGGAGCTGGATGAGAAGAAACTCTCATGTCCGGTTCTGTAGTAGAGATGAGTGGAATTAATAACCAACCATCAACTATAACCCCAAAAGAACCAGATTCCGTAAACAACATAGAGGAAGAATGAAAGGAATATCTTATCGAGGTAATCGTATTTGCTTTGGTAGATATGCTCTTCAAGCGCTTGAACCCGCTTGGATCACATCTAGACAAATAGAAGCGGGGCGGCGAGCAATGACACGGAATGCACGTCGTGGCGGAAAAATATGGGTACGTATATTTCCAGACAAACCGGTTACAGTAAGACCTACAGAAACACGTATGGGTTCGGGGAAAGGATCCCCTGAATATTGGGTAGCTGTTGTTAAACCCGGCCGAATACTTTATGAAATGAGTGGAGTAGCAGAAAATATAGCCAGAAGGGCTATTTCAATAGCGGCATCCAAAATGCCTATACGAACTCAATTCATTTTTTCGATAGGATAGCAATGTAGAACCAAAGGAAAAATCTTTTGTGGATAAAAAACAATTAAGGATTTCCTGTTTTGTTTTGAACAAACAATATTTCTTTTTTTTTTTACCCTTTACATTGAAAACATTGAAAAAGACAAAAAAAAATCAATATATATAATATAAAAAAACGATATGATTCAACCTCAAACCTATTTGAATGTAGCGGATAACAGCGGAGCCCGAAAATTAATGTGTATTCGAATCATAGGAGCCAGTAATCGACGATATGCTCATATTGGTGACGTTATTGTTGCTGTAATCAAAGAAGCAGTACCAAATACGCCTCTAGAAAGATCCGAAGTGATACGAGCTGTAATTGTACGTACTTGTAAAGAACTCAAAAGAGACAACGGTATAATAATACGATATGATGACAATGCTGCAGTTGTTATTGATCAAGAAGGAAATCCAAAAGGAACCCGTATTTTTGGCGCGATCCCCCGGGAATTAAGACAGCTAAATTTCACTAAAATAGTTTCATTAGCACCTGAAGTATTATAAGGGAAGACCTCGATATACTTTATATTATTTGAATATTATTTGAATGAAATGGATTCATTTTATTTTTTTTTATTAGTAAATTGTTTCGATATCACGTATATACCTTATCAAAATTCATAAATATTAATATTTATGAATTCAGAAAAAAAAAAAAAGAAAAAAAAAAAAGCATGTTGATTATATCCAAATTCGGGGACAACAATAATCTTAGTTTATCATGAGTAAAGACACTATTGCTGATATAATAACTTCTATACGAAATGCTGACATGAATGAAAAAAGAACAGTTAGAATACCGTCTACTAACATCACTGAAAATATTGTTAAAATACTTTTACGAGAAGGTTTTATTGAAAACGTGAGAAAACATCAGGAAAGCAATAAATATTTTTTGGTTTTAACCCTACGGTATAGAAAAAATAGGAAAGGACCATATAGAACTCTTTTAAATTTAAAACGGATCAGCCGACCCGGCCTACGAATATATTCTAACTATCAACGAATTCCTAGAATTTTAGGCGGAATGGGGATTGTAATTCTTTCTACTTCTCGAGGTATAATGACAGACCGAGAAGCTCGAATAGAAGGAATCGGCGGAGAAATTTTGTGTTATATATGGTAATTTTTGTGATAATCGAATTCTATGTTATATGGGGAACTTTGCTATTTGCATATTTTTGAAAACAAAAAAGAGTATACGGGTAGATTTCTAATATTATACCTCTTAGATTCGTTGATACTTCAAAAGCCATTTTACCCAGAATTAAAGAACAAAAAAGAATTCGCGAGGGTTTAATTACCGAACTACGTACCAGTAGTATGTCTGTTTCGAGTTCGTTTAGATAATGAAAATCCGATTCTGGATTTTGCTTTTGCTTCAGAAAGGGTTTAACATAATTTTATACGTATACCACCAGTAAATAGAATAAAAATAGTAGTAAATTCTTATGATTCAACTATATAATTTGTATACTTCAAAGAAAGATTCAAATAATAATTAGGTGGTAGTGCTTTATCTATTGCACATTTTAATTTAAATTGGAATCTAAAAAAAAATAATAATTAGGTGTTTTTTTTTTCAATTTCAGCATTCTTTCGTAGGGATCCAATTCGAATTCGAAGTTAAAAATTTTAAGAAACTCATTTTCTTCTTCTTTCAATTTAAGTAGATTCAAAATTAATAAAAGGAGTGATAAATATGAAAATAAGGGCCTCCGTTCGTAAAATTTGTGAAAAATGTCGGTTGATCCGTAGGCGGGGACGAATTATAGTAATTTGTTCCAACCCAAGACATAAACAAAGACAAGGATAATCTTTCTAAAACAAAAAGGACTCCCGAAATCAAAAAGACCTGATGTACAAATGTACAAAAAAATGTACAAAAAAATAAGTAAAAAACACGGATCTGTTTTGACATGAAATGGATATATCCATATATCTCTGACTTATATTTATGAGATGATAAAATATGGCAAAGCCTATACCAAAAATCGGTTCACGTAGAAATAGACGTATTGGTTCACGTAAGAATGCGCGTAGAATACCAAAGGGCGTTATTCATGTTCAAGCAAGTTTCAACAATACCATTGTAACTGTTACAGATGTACGAGGTCGAGTAATTTCTTGGTCCTCCGCCGGTACG